GGGGTGTTATATATTGTGGATGCTATCTTTTGGGGTTGTGGGAAGGAGGGTGGGTGGAGTGCTGGGGTGGAAAAAAAATGAATTAATTTTTTATTAGTTGAGAAAGTGGTAGCTTAGGTGTGTAAACCTAAAAGATAAAAAGTGAGACTTCGGCTAGGCAGCAAGCTTTTGTTTTTGGGGTTTGGCAAAGGCAAATTATATGGGAGTGGTCGGAGTTGGGGGAGGGGGGGTTTGTGTATAGTTTGTTGTGGCTTGAGTTAACATATAGTTTGAATTGATATGGATGAGTAATTAATTATTTGTATGTCTTACAAGCATGAATTAAATAACACCCTGTTAAGGTTCATGTGGGGCTAGGATATTGAACGTAGGTGCGATTAATAATGGCATGGACTAGGAATCAAAGACAGGCGCTGCGGGATTGATTGTGGCGAGACCAGCATTCTGCAATGGGGTCGCGTGCAGACCAGAGATAAAAGATACCAAATGCATGGAGAGCTCCCGTGACTGGTTAATAGGGTGATAGACCCGTGATCCATCGAGATGTCTTATTTAAGGGGAACGTGTGGGCGATCTTGGCGTTATGGCCCTGAGGTAAGAACCAGATGTCCCTTAGATGCCATTTATAGCTACCCCCACGAGTTATGGGCCCGGTGCGAGGAGAGTAGCACTCTTGTGCGGGATATTGATTTCACGGAGGATGGTGGTCAAGGGACACCTAACTGAAGAGGGTATTCGTGTTGGCAAGAATCGAATTGGGTATGCTCGACTGTTATGTGCTATGTCCGATCAATAGTGTAATGTACTATGTACGGTAATGAAATATCGTGTTGGTTGGTATTTCAATGGGTAGGATCAGTGTTTTGGAAGTTTAGGTGTCATGTATTATAGTTGTTTAGTTTAAGGGAATGTTCTTGCTTGTAAGCATGTTGATGAAAATTGCTAGTAAATATGTAATTTTATGTTTTATGGACGGTCAAGCATTTATAGTACTATATAATATTCATGTGGACTAGCAGTAATGCACGAATTACATAGGGTACATAAAATTGGACTATGCTAAGTTATTTTAAGGATTGTACCCCCTAGAATGCAGAAAGTAGTTTAAATAGAATGCCAGTTTTGGGTGTTGGTGGTGGAGTTAAGTACTTTCTTTCTGAGTTGCCCCGGGGAAGAGTGTCCGTTTCCAGTTTACAAGACTGGTGTATTAGTTTATACTACAGGGGCAGGTTCATTTGAGGAAGTTATTTTCGATTAGGGAGGCTAGTGGTATTAGGATTAAAATTGTAGCAAAATATATTATGGATGCTACTTGTCCAATTATAATGAAGGGCTGATTTACTGGTTGGCTTCCGATTCAGGTCAGGGTTAGTAGAGTTGTAATTAGGAGTCATAGTAGGGATTGGCTGAGTGGGCGGAATGCTATGCTTTGTTGTTTAGATTTATGGAGTATAGGTATGATTGCTAAAATAAGAATGGATAGAAGGAGGGCTAGTACACCTCCTAGTTTATTAGGGACGGATCGTAGAATTGCATATGCAAATAGGAAGTACCATTCTGGTTTGATATGTGGTGGAGTGTTTAGCGGGTTAGCTGGAGTATAGTTGTCTGGGTCACTTAAAAGGTCAGGTGAAAATAATACTAGGGTTATTAGGATAAGGAGGAGGAAGATTAGGCCTAAAATATCTTTGATCGTATAGTAGGGGTGGAAGGGGATTTTGTCGGAGTTGGAGGGGATTCCGCAGGGGTTATTTGATCCTGTTTCGTGCAGGAAAAGTAGGTGAAGGGCTGTTAGGGTTGCAATAATGAAGGGCAGGGTAAAGTGGAGGGTAAAAAATCGTGTAAGGGTTGGATTATCAATGGAATAGCCACCTCAGACTCATTGGACGAGATTTGTTCCAATGTATGGAATTGCAGACAATAAATTTGTGATAACTGTGGCGCCTCAAAATGATATTTGTCCTCATGGAAGAACGTAACCTATGAAGGCTGTTGCTATGGTTATAAGTAGGAGTGCAATACCAATATTTCATGTTTCGGTGAGAAGAAATGAGCCGTAGTATAGACCTCGGCCTACATGTAGAAATAGGCAGATAAAGAATATAGAGGCGCCATTGGCGTGGAGATAGCGGATGATTCAGCCATAATTTACATCTCGGGTAATATGTGCAATTGAGGAGAAGGCAGAGGAAGTGTCTGGTGAATAGTGTATTGCTAGGAATAGGCCGGTAATGATCTGTAGCGTTAAGCAAGTTGCTAGGAGAGAGCCAAAATTTCATCATGTGGAAATGTTTGATGGGGTGGGTAAGTCAATGAGGGAGTGGTTAATTATTTTTATGATTGGATTGGATTTACGTAGGGGGGCCATTGATGTTTTTGTAGTTGAAGTACAACGATGGTTTTTCATATCATTAGTCATGGTTGAAGTCCATGTAAGAACGATGTCATATATTTTATTTTTGTTGAGTGTGTTATTGGTTATGGGGTTTGTGGGATTTTCTTCTAAGCCTTCTCCTATTTATGGGGGTCTGGCATTGATTATCAGTGGTGTAGTTGGTTGTGTAATTATTTTAAATTGTGGAGGCACTTACATGGGTTTAATAATATTTTTAATCTATTTGGGGGGTATAATGGTTGTTTTTGGCTATACTACTGCGATGGCTATTGAGGAGTATCCTGAGGCATGGGTTTCAGGGTTTGAGGTGCTGGGCAGCTTTTTAGTTGGGTTAGCAATGGAGGTAGGGTTGATTTTATGAGTTTTAGATTATGGTGAGTTGGTAGTGATGATTAATTTAAATAATATAGGAAGTTGGGTAGTTTTTGAAGGAGAGGGGTCAGGGTTAATTCGTGAAGATTCTATTGGTGCGGGTGCTTTGTATGACTACGGTCGTTGGTTAGTAGTGGTTGCTGGTTGAACGCTATTTGTTGGTGTTTATATTGTTATTGAAATTACTCGAGGTAATAGATTATATTGTTAGTAGTATAACCAGGATAAGGGGGATAAGGAAGGAGAGAAAATAAAGTTTGATCATGCCTTTTTGGGTAGTGATGGTGATAGAAGTAGTGGTATGGACATGTGAAATTGTTTTGGGTATTAATTTTTCTAGTCAGATTGAGTCTAATAAGATGAAGGCTAGGTTTTGACTTATAATTAAGTTTTGGTAGGGAATTATTCGGTGAATTGTAATGGGAAAATATCCTAATATGTTAGAAAATTTGAATATATGTGATGGGATACTTATTTTGAGGTTGTTGGTTATAAGGGTTAAGTCTAGAGCTATTAAAAAGCCTAGGATGGTCACACATAGAGCTAGAAGCTTTAGGTAATGGGGTATGGTCAGTTGGGGTGGTGTGGTGGGGAAAATATTATTGGTAATGAGGAATCCCGCGAGTAGGCTGCCTAGTGTTAAACGTTTTATTGGGTTTAGTAAAGCTGGATTATTTTCATTGATGTGAATTGAGGTTGAAAAGCGGGGTTGTCCTGTTAGTGCTAGAATAATAGTTCGAGTGCTGTAGGCGCTTGTTAGGGAGGTAGCGATAAGAGTAGTAGATAGGGCTCAGGCATTAGTATATGACGTGTTTGCGGTTTCGATAATAAGATCTTTGGAGTAGAAACCTGTGAGGAAAGGTATACCTGTAAGTGCTAGGTTACCAATGGTTAGGGAAGTTGAAGTGAGGGGCATTATTTTAAATAATCCGCCCATTTTTCGAATATCCTGTTCGTTGTTTAAATTGTGAATAATGGAGCCAGAGCAAATGAATAATATGGCTTTGAAGAAGGCGTGAGTGCAGATATGTAGGAATGCTAGGTGTGGTTGATTAATGCCAATGGTGACTATTATTAACCCTAGTTGACTTGAGGTGGAGAAGGCTACAATTTTTTTGATGTCGTTTTGTGTTAGGGCGCAGATTGCTATAAATAGGGTGGTAATTGCCCCTAGACATAATGTAAGACTTTGAATTAATATATTATTTTCTATCAGGGGGTGAAAGCGAATAAGTAAAAATACTCCTGCTACTACTATAGTACTAGAATGGAGTAAAGCTGAAACTGGGGTTGGGCCTTCTATGGCGGAGGGGAGTCAGGGGTGAAGACCAAGTTGGGCTGATTTTCCTATTGCTGCTAGAAGAAGTCCTATTAGTGGTAAAAGATTTGGGTTGGAGTCTAGGATAAATATTTGCTGGAGGTCTCATGAGTTATAGTGGAGAAGAAATCATGCTATGGTTAGGATAAAGCCGATATCGCCAATACGGTTATATAGAATTGCTTGGGTGGCTGCTGTGTTGGCGTCTGTTCGAGCATGTCATCAGCCGATTAGTAGAAAGGATATAATTCCGACACCTTCTCATCCAATAAAGAGTTGGAAGAGGTTATTGGCGGTGATTAGAATTAATATGGTGATGAGAAAAATGAGAAGATATTTAAAGAACTGATTAATATTTGGATCTGAGCTTATGTATCATAGTGAGAATTCTATAATGCATCAGGTGATAAATAGTGCAATTGGGGTAAATATTATGGAAAAATAATCTAGTTTAAAACTTAGTGTAAGTTCTAGGGACTGAATAGTTGTTCAATGTCAGTTTGAGATAATTATGTCCTGGTCTAATAGAATATATAGGGCTATGGGAAAGAGGCTGAAAATAAAGGCAAATATTATAGTTGTTTTTACGTAATTAGGGTACAGGTGATTTTTGCTGGGCTTAATGAGAGTGGTAATAATTGGGAGTATTAAGTAAGTTAGTGTTAGTATAACAATGGAGGCGTGCATTTATTACTTTTATTTGGAGTTGCACCAATATTTTTGGTTCCTAAGACCAATGGATATCTGTTATCCTTTAAAAGTTGAGATAGCCGTTTTGTTAAGTACGGAGGCATGGATTAGCAGTCCTTGCAAGCTTTCTCGGTAAATAAGAAGGGGTGAGTTTCTATGTTTAGATTCACAATCTAATATTTTAATTAAATTATATTTACAAGAGGTGAAGCCTATAATAATATTGGGGTTGAGGGATAGAAGGATGATGGGGGAGATGTGTATAAATATTAACATATTTTCTCGGGTGAAGGAGGGTTCTATGTTTATAATGTGGGAGGTGAGTACCCCTCGTTGTGTTGTAATGAATATGTGAAGAGAATAGAGGGCAGTAATTAGTATGTTTAGTCCTGTGAGTATAATGGTGACATGTGATCAAGAAAATGAAGTTGTTACTACTAGTAGTTCTCCAATTAAATTAATGGTGGGGGGTAGGGCCAGATTGGTGAGGTTTGCTGCAAATCATCAGAAGGCTATTAGTGGAAGTAGAATTTGAAGCCCTCGGGAGAGTAATATAATGCGACTGTGGGTTCGTTCATAGTTTGAATTTGCTAGGCAGAATAATATGGATGAAGTAAGGCCATGGGCGATTATAAGGATAATAGCGCCAGTAAAGCTTCAAGGAGTTTGGATGAGGGAGGCTATAATTACTAGGGCTATGTGGCTTACGGAGGAGTATGCAATAAGTGATTTTAGATCTGTTTGTCGGAGACAGGTTGAGCTTGTTATAATTATGCCCCATAGGGATAGCATGAGGAAGGGATAGGCTATATATTCTGTCAAGGGGTTAAGGATTGAGGTAAGTCGCATTATACCATAGCCACCTAGTTTTAAAAGTACTGCGGCAAGAACTATCGACCCGGCAATGGGAGCTTCAACGTGGGCTTTGGGGAGCCATAGGTGTAGGCCATATAAGGGTATTTTTACTATGAAAGCTAGCATGCATGCCAGTCAAATTAGATTGTGGGATCAGGTGTTTGTTAGTTCTTGGGCTGTGAGTGTTAATAACACAATGTTTAATGAACCTGTGTTATTATATATAAATACTAATATAATTAGTAAGGGAAGGGAGCCAGCTAATGTATAGAATAGGAAATATGTGCTTGCGTTGAGGCGTTCTGCTTGATTGCCTCATCGGGTAATAATAATTAGGGTGGGGACAAGAGTAGTTTCAAATGAGATATAGAACAGGATTAGTTCTGTGGATATAAATGTTATAATTAGGGAGATTTGTAGAAAAATTATTATGGAGAGATAAAGTTTTTTTCATAAAGGACTTTCATTATGTAAATGGTACTGGCTTGCTATAATCATGAGGGGTAAGAGTCAGGCGGTTAGTGTTAGAAGAGGTGTTGATAGTGGGTCAGAAGATAAATAAGTCGAGTAACTAGTGAGATTACTACTAGCTTGATTAAAAAATATAAGGGGAATAAGACTAATAACTAAGCTGTGCATGGTTAGGTTAATCCATAATATGTTGTTTTTGGAAAATCATGTCGTTGGTAGTAGCATGATTGTGGGAAGAATTATTTTTAGCATTGGAGTAAGCTTAGGTTGTGAATATAGTCTAGACCATATATATTTGAGATTGAGACTAGTAGGGCAAGACCCACTGCTGCCTCGCAAGCAGCGAAAACTAGCAGAGCAATAGGTACAATATTAGCTAGGGGAAAATGTATATTTAAGGCTATGAGGGTGCTTATAATAAATAGTGAGAGTATTATTCCTTCTAGGCATAATAGAGATGATATTAAATGTGAACGATAGATTAATATGCCTAGGAGTGAGATAAGAAATGCTAATATAATATTTATATAAATAACGGGCATTTGGCTAGTATGATTATCATAATCTAATGAGTCGAAATCATTTATTTTATTTAAACTACTTGCCAATTCGGTTCAGTCTAGTCCTTTTTGAGTTCACTCGTATGCTAGACCGAGGGTTAGAATAATGATTAATATTATTGATGATTTAATTATTACGGGGAGGTTTGTTGTTTGGAGAGCCCATGGTAGGGGTAATAGTAGAGCAATTTCTAAGTCAAAAAGTAGGAAAGTAATAGCGACTAGAAAAAATTTTATGGAAAAAGGAATGCGAGCGGAGTTTAGTGGGTCAAACCCGCATTCGTAAGGGTTAGCCTTTTCTGCGTAGGTATTAAGTAAGGGTAATCAAAATATAATGATTATTAGAAGCAGGGTTAGGAAGGTGTTAATTGTTAGGGCAAGTATTAGGTTTATTATTCTTTTTCGAATATTATCGAAACTAGCTGATTGGAAGTCAGCTGTACTAGTTATACTAAAAGAATAGGAACCTCATCAGTAAATGGAGATGTAAAGGAAGAGTCAGACGACATCTACAAAGTGCCAGTATCAAGCAGCTGCTTCAAAACCAAAATGATGATTTGATGTAAAGTGATATAATAGTTGGCGAATAAGGCAGACAGTAAGGAATGTAGATCCAATAATAACGTGAAGTCCGTGGAAGCCGGTAGCAACAAAAAATGTTGAGCCATAAATGCCATCAGAAATAGTGAAGGGTGCTTCATAATACTCAGACATTTGCAAGAGGGTGAAGTAGATGCCCAATAAGATTGTAATAAGTAGGGCTTGAATTATTTGTTTTCGGTTATTTTCTATTAGGCTGTGATGGGCTCAAGTGATTGTGACCCCTGATGCAAGTAGCACAGAAGTATTTAGGAGGGGTACTTCTAGAGGATTTAGGGGAGTGATGCCTGTTGGTGGTCAGTGCCCTCCTAGATGTGGAGTAGGGGCAAGACTTGAGTGGTAAAATGCTCAGAAGAAGCCTGCAAAGAAGAAGACTTCTGAGATAATAAGTAAAACTATTCCGTAGCGGAGGCCTTTTTGAACTGGTGTTGTATGGTGGCCTTGGTAAGTGCTTTCTCGTACAATGTCACGTCACCATTGATATATTGTTAACATATTGGTTAGTAACCCTAATATTAGTAGAGTTATGGAATAAAAGTGAAATCACATAATTAAGCCGGATGTTATTAGGAGAGCCGACAAAGCTCCTGTTAGTGGTCATGGGCTGGGTTTGACTATATGATAAGGGTGAGTTTGGTGGGTCATTAAGTGTTATCATGTAAGTAAAGGCTGACCAGGAGCGTGAAAACATAGGCTTGAATTAGGGCAACCGCAATTTCTAGAATTGTTAGTAGCAACAGGAGTATAAAGGTTAGTGAAGTTGCAAAAAAATTAATGGTTAATAGTGCTAGTATGGCACTTCCGATTAGATGCATGAGTAGATGACCCGCTGTAATATTAGCGGTTAGGCGTACAGCTAGGGCTACTGGTTGAATTAATAAGCTGATAGTTTCAATGATTACTAGCATGGGGATAAGAAATGTAGGTGTGCCTTGTGGTAAAAAATGGGCTAGGGAACTTTTGGTTTTGAAGCGAAGGCCTGTAATTACTGTACCAGCCCATAGAGGGATTGCCATTGCTAAATTCATAGACAGCTGGGCGGTAGGTGTAAATGAGTAAGGTAATAGCCCGAGGAGGTTGGTTGTAGCAATAAAAATGATTAGAGACATTAGTATTAGGGATCAAGTTCGCCCTTTTGTACTATGAATTATTATTATTTGTTTTAGGATAAGCTGAGTCAGACTTTGTTGAATAGTAATTAGTCGGTTGTTAACAAGGTGCTTGGAGGTTGGGAATAATAATGCGGGAAATAAAATAATGGGAACTACAGCGGGTAGACTTAGGAGTGTTGGGGTTGTAAATGGGGTAAATAAATTTTCGTTCATTTTAGTTGTCAAGGGTTGTTAAACACCTGCGTATTAGGAATTTTTTGTGATGGGGATAAATAGTAGTTTGTATTTAGTAATTTTAATTGTATAATAAGGTATAGTGCAGGTAGTATAGTTATAATGGTGATAAATCATGTAGATGTATTTAATTGAGGCATTTCACTGCAGAGAAAAGTGTTTTCTCATCTTTAACTTAAAAGGTTAATGCTGTAGTAGCTATACAGTGGGCCTTGATATTTTAAGAGTAGGCTAGGTGAAGTGCATTTAGTATATTTATAAAGTGAATACAGGTCCTATCTCGAAAATTTTTAGTGGAATTAATTCTGCAACAATTGGCATAAAACTGTGATTAGCACCGCAGATTTCTGAACATTGTCCGTAGTAGACACCTGGTCGTATGGCAGTAAATGTAGTTTGATTTAAGCGCCCTGGAATTGCATCTGTTTTTAGACCAAGTGTAGGGATGGTTCATGAGTGTAGAACGTCCTGAGATGTAATTATTATACGGACAGGGGCTTCAATTGGAAGTACCACTCGGTTATCAACTTCTAGAAGTCGAAGGTCCCCTGGGTTTAAAAATAGTGGGGGGAGTATATAAGAATTAAAGATTAAACCTCCATAATCTGTATACTCATATGTTCAGTATCATTGATGTCCAATTGATTTAATAGTAAATGAGGGGTTATTAATTTCGTCTGTTAAGTAGAGAATTCGTAGAGATGGAAGAGCAATTAAGACTAGGATAATTGCGGGTAGAATAGTTCAAATAGTCTCTATTTCTTGAGCATCTGTAATGTTAGTGCTAGTTAGTTTTGTTGTTAGTACTGATAATAAAATATATAGAACGAGAAAGCTAATTAGGGATACAATTATGAAGGCGTGGTCGTGAAAAGCAATTAGTTCTTCTATGATAGGGGATGTGGCATCTTGTAGGCCTAGTTGAACTGGGTGGGCCATATAAGATATATAGGATATGTCCTATGATTTAGCTTTGACAAAGCCATGAAATAGTTTTTCTAATATCTCATTGAAAAAGTTATAGAGGTTATAGGATTGGCTTGAAACCAGTTTCAGGAGGTTCGATTCCTTCCTTTTTTATTTAACTTTGATGAAGGTTGGTTCATCAAATGTATGATAAGGTGGAGGGGAGCCATGTAGTCACTCTAGATTATAGGCGGGTTGTTCAATTGATAGTACTTTGCGTTTTGAGGCGAAAGCTTCTCAGATTATATAAATTATTAGTAATATCGCTACTAGGGATATAAAGGACCCTGTAGATGATACAATATTTCATGTAGTATAAGCATCGGGATAGTCAGAATAGCGTCGGGGTATTCCTGATAAGCCCAGAAAATGTTGTGGGAAAAAGGTTAAATTTACACCTACAAATATAATAGTAAAGTGGGCTTTGGCGCAGGCTTGATCTAGGGTATAACCTGAGAATAGGGGAAATCAGTGAATAAAGCCTCCTATAATAGCAAAGACAGCCCCTATTGATAAGACATAGTGGAAATGAGCTACGACGTAATATGTGTCGTGTAATACAATATCTAGTGATGAGTTTGCTAGTACAATACCGGTCAGACCTCCTACGGTAAAAAGGAAAATAAAGCCTAGGGCTCAGAGTATTGCGGCTGATCACTTAATATTTCCTCCGTGTAGCGTGGCAAGTCAGCTAAAGACTTTAACGCCAGTTGGGATTGCAATAATTATAGTGGCAGAGGTAAAATAGGCTCGTGTATCTACGTCTATTCCAACTGTAAATATATGGTGAGCTCATACAATAAAGCCTAGGAACCCAATTGATACTATAGCTCAGACTATGCCTATATACCCAAATGGCTCTTTTTTCCCAGAATAATATGTTACAATGTGGGAAATTATTCCGAAGCCAGGTAGAATAAGAATATAGACTTCAGGATGTCCAAAGAATCAGAATAAGTGTTGGTATAAGATAGGGTCCCCCCCTCCTGCAGGGTCAAAGAAAGTGGTGTTAAGATTGCGGTCTGTTAATAATATTGTAATACCAGCGGCTAGTACGGGCAGAGATAGGAGTAGTAGGACTGCTGTAATCAGGACTGATCAAACAAATAGAGGGGTTTGATATTGAGATATTGCAGGGGGTTTTATATTAATGATAGTTGTAATGAAGTTAATAGCCCCTAGAATAGAAGAAATACCTGCTAGATGAAGTGAGAAGATAGTTAGGTCTACGGAGGCTCCTGGGTGGGAAAGATTTCCTGCTAAAGGTGGATACACTGTTCAACCTGTTCCGGCACCAGCTTCTACTATGGCTGATGCGAGAAGAAGTAGGAAGGATGGTGGAAGAAGTCAGAAGCTTATATTATTTAGGCGGGGAAATGCTATGTCAGGAGCACCGATTATTAGGGGGACTAGTCAGTTTCCAAAACCTCCAATTATGATGGGTATAACCATAAAGAAAATTATGACAAATGCATGGGCTGTAACAATAACATTATAGATATGGTCATTGCCTAACAGGTTACCAGGTTGACCCAGCTCGGCTCGAATAAGAAGGCTTATAGCTATACCTACTGTTCCAGCTCATGCGCCAAATAGTAAGTATAAGGTTCCAATATCTTTATGATTTGTAGAGAATAGCCAGCGGTTAATGAGCATAAGTGAAAAAGGTAAAATGGCTGAGTAAGCATTAGGCTGTAAATCTAAGGACAGAGGTTTAGCCCTCTTTTTACCAGCCCCGAGGTGATTTTCATGTTGAACTGCAAATTCAAAGGAGCAGTAGATTTCTGCCGGGGCTTCTCCCGCCTTTTTTCCCCGCGGCGGGAGAAGTAGATTAAAGCCAGTTGATTAGGGCATTTAGCTGTTAACTAAATTTTTGTGGGTTTAAGTCCCATTAATCTAGTAAGGGCTTAGCTTAATTAAAGTAACTGATTTGCATTCAGTTGATGCGGAATAAGGTTCTGTAGTCCTTAATATATTTCAGAAATTAAGTATATTTAACTTACTAAGAGCTTTGAAGGCTTTCGGTCTTATTTAACCTAAATTTCTAGGGGATGGTTAGGATTGTTGGGGATACAGGTAATAGGAAAGTAGTAAGGATAATAAGCGGGGGAATGAGTAGTGTGGTTTTTGTATTTTCGAATTGTCATTTTATTTTTGTATTATTGGATGCAGGAAGTAGTGTTATAGAGGTAATATAAGTTAGGCGTAAGTAAAAATATAAGTTTAGTAGGGTTATAATAATTATAATGGTAGGTATAATGAAGTTATTATTTTTTGTAAGTTCTTGGATAGTAACCCATTTGGGTAGAAAGCCGGTTAGTGGGGGTAGGCCTCCTATAGATAGGAGGGTGGATGATATTAGTGGTAATAATCAGGTGAGTTTATTTCAGGTGTGTGATAATATTAGGGTTGTGGTGTTCGAGTTTAGGTTTAGAGCTAGAAATGCAGTGGTTGTTAAGATAATATATGTGAGGAGATAAAAAATTGTAATATTTGGATTATATGTTAAGGTTGTTATTATTCAGCCTATATGGGTGATTGAAGAGTATGCTAAAATTTTACGTAGTTGTGTTTGGTTAAGACCTCCTCAGCTACCTACTATGATGGATAGGATGGATAGAATTAGGAGTATACTTGTACTAACTGATGAGCAAATTTGGTACATAATTGAGATGGGGGCTAGTTTTTGTCATGTGAGGAGAAGTAGGCCAGGAATTAAAGGTGTTCCTTGGGTAACTTCTGGGATTCAGAAGTGAAAGGGGGCTATTCCTAATTTTATAGCGAGGGCTATTGTTATGGCTAAAGATGAAAGTTGGTTAATATTATTTAACATAGTTCATTGTTCGGGAAACAGGTTGTTATATATAATTGCTATTATGAGGACTATAGATGCAGTAGATTGTACGAGGAAATATTTAGTGGCGGCTTCTGTGGAGCGAGAGCTTGTTTTTTTAATTAAGATAGAGGTAAAGGCTAGTATATTTATTTCTAGACCCGCTCAGGCTAGAAATCAGTGGGAGCTCAATAATGTAATAATAGTGCCTATAAATATGGTAAAATAGATAATAAGTTGGGCTAGTGGGTTAATTAGTACGGGAAGGATATAACCAACATTTTCGGGGTATGGGCCCGATAGCTTATTTAGCTGACCTTACTTTAGAATGAGGTGTGATAGGTAGCACGGAGGAATTTGAATTCTCAGGAGTAGGTTCGATGCCTATAATTCTAGAAATAAGAGGATTAAGTACCTCTATTATTTACTCCATCAAAGTAACTCTTTTGTCAGACATATTTCTAGATTTGAGGAGGGATGCCAGAGGTTATGATGGAAACTGAGATATATCATATGAGGAATGCTAGTGTAAGGGGAAGAAAATTTTTTCATAGGAGGTGTATGAGTTGATCGTAGCGGAAACGAGGGTAGGTTGCTCGAATTCATAGGAATAGGGAGGTTAAGAGAAGTGTTTTAGTAATAAAGCATGTTGTGAACAATTCTGGTGAGTGAATGGGATATAATGTTCCCAGGAAAATTGTGGCTGTTAGGGCATTTATTATAATGATATTTATATATTCAGCTATGAAGAAAAGGGCAAACGGGCCTGCAGCATACTCAGTGTTAAATCCTGAGACTAGTTCGGATTCCCCTTCTGTTAGGTCGAAAGGGGCTCGGTTGGTCTCTGCTAATGTGGAAGTGAATCATATTATGGCTAGAGGTCATGAAGGTAAAAGAAGTCAGAGGTGTTCTTGTGTTGTAATGAGTGTATGGAGATTAAATGAGCCGCTTATTAGTAGAATTGACAGTAAAATGATGGCGAGAGTTACTTCGTATGAAATTGTCTGGGCTACTGCTCGTAGCGCTCCGATTAGTGCATAATTTGAGTTTGATGCTCATCCTGATCATAAAATAGAGTGGACGGCTAGGCTAGATGTGGCTAGAATAAATAAAAGTCCTAGGTTGAGATTAATTAGGGAATTGGGCATAGGGAGAGGTACTCATAAGAGAAGGGCAATGATAAAGGCTAAGGCTGGTGCAATAACATAAAGAGTAACAGTGGAAGTTGAAGGTTTTAATGGTTCTTTGGTGAAGAGTTTTACTGCGTCGGCAAAGGGTTGTAGTAACCCATAAGGTCCTACAATGTTGGGTCCTTTGCGTAATTGTATGTAGCCTAGTAGTTTTCGTTCGGTAAGTGTAAGAAATGCTATGGCAGCAATAGCAGGTAAAGTGACAAGTAGAATGTTTATTGTGAACATGGTGTTAAGAAGAGGAGTTGAACCTCTGATTATAAAGTCTTAAGTTTTATGCAATTGCCGGGCTCTGCCATCTTAACAAGCCCTGCTCTTGGGTTATATATGTAGTTTTTTGTTAAATTGAGATTAGATCATTTATGGAAGGAAGGCACTTTATGAAGTAGGCCTTATTTCTCTTGTCCTTTCGTACAGGGAGAAATATAGAATAGATAGAAACCGACCTGGATTGCTCCGGTCTGAACTCAGATCACGTAGGACTTTAATCGTTGAACAAACGAACCCTTGATAGCTGCTGCACCATTAGGATGTCCTGATCCAACATCGAGGTCGTAAACCCTATTGTCGATATGGACTCTGGAATAGGATTGCGCTGTTATCCCTGGGGTAACTTGTTCCGTTGATCAAATTATTGGGTCAATTGTAAGTATTAGTTCGCTTTAACTTGTTCAGTCTTGGCATAGTCTGTTCGGAGGTTTGGCTATGCTCCGAGGTCACCCCAACCAAAATTATAAATGCAGGGTCAGGATATATTAAACCCATAGGCTTATGTTATTATGATTGCATTGGTAAATTGAAGCTCCGCAGGGTCTTCTCGTCTTATTATTTCATGCCCGCCTCTTCACGGGCAGGTCAATTTCACTGGTTGGAAGTAAGAGACAGTCAAACCCTCGTGTTGCCATTCATACAAGTCCCTATTTAAAGAACAAGTGATTATGCTACCTTTGCACGGTCAGGGTACCGCGGCCGTTAAACATGTGTCACTGGGCAGGCAGTGCCTCTAATACTAGTAATGCTAGAGGTGATGTTTTTGGTAAACAGGCGGGGTTATATTTGCCGAGTTCCTTTTACTTCTTTTAACCTTTCCTTGATAGCATGCCTGTGTTGGATTAACAGTACTAGTAATACTGGCTTGTTTATGATTATTAGTATTCGGCTGTTAAATATCGGTGAGGTTTTCGGTCCGATTTAGGCTTATGCGTGGGAGAATTTATTCATGTTACTAATACTAGCATTATTATTTCTATAATATGATAGATTAATCCAATGTGATGTTAGGAGTTCAGTTAAATGTTTGAAATTTCTTTGGGTGCTTAATGTTGAGCTTTAACGCTTTCTTAATTGATGGCTGCTTTTAGGCCAACTATGGGGGCTGGAATTTTTACTCTCTATATAAGGTTTTTTCCTAGTGTCTAAGGAGCTGTCCCTCTTTAGACTAACAATTAAGCTTACAGGGGGATTGGTGGTTCTGCGGGTAGGCTTAAGGTTGAACTAAGATTCTGTCTTGGATAACCAGCTATCGCCAGGCTCGGTGGGTGTGTCGCCTCTACTCAAAAATCTTCCCACTATTTTGCCACATAGACGGGTGTGCTCTTTTAGCTGTTTTTGGGTAGCTCGTCTGGTTTCGGGATGTTTGGCTTTAGTTCTCTTTGCTAAATAATCTCTAGCTGGCTCATTATGCAGAAGGTATAGGGGTAAGTCCTTGCTATTTTGTGCTTAGTCTTTTTTTTTCATCTTTCCCTTGCGGTACTGTGTCTATAGCGCCAGAGTAAACTTTCTATCACCTATACTTTTATATTTGTGAATGATTTAATATTTATATATTTATTTGGTAGTAGTACTGATTGGTTTTTGGGCTAGTGTTGGCTCAAGGTAATCAAATAATGTTGATATCTTCCGGGTGTAAGCAGGATGCTTTGTGTTGAGCTATACCTTGATTTATCCAAGTGCACCTTCCAGTACACTTACCATGTTACGACTTATCTCCTCTGTATAAATATAGGAATATTTAGTTAAGTTAACCCTTAATTATATTTGAGGAGAGCGACGGGCGGTGTGTGCATGCTTCATGGCCTAGTTCAACTAAGCACTCTATTCTTAGTTTACTGCTAAATCCTCCTTGGACTCTTAAGTTTCATAAGAGTTATCGTAGATTTTCTGTAATAGAAAATGTAGCCCATTTTTTCCCAGCTCATAGGCTACACCTTGACCTAACGTTTTTGCGCGGGCATTTGTGCTTACTTCATATCTCTTGTTGAGGTTTGCTGAAGATGGCGGTATATAGGCTGAGCGAGAGATGGTAGGGTGGATCGGGGTTTATCGATTATAGAACAGGCTCCTCTAGGGGGTATGGAGCACCGCCAAGTCCTTTGATTTTTAAGCTGTTGCTTGTAGTGTTCTGGCGAGTAGTTTTGTTATTTTAACTATTGAAGTTTAGGGCTAAGCATAGTGGGGTCTCTAATCCCAGTTTGAATCTTAGCTATAGTGTGTTCAGAAATTTTAAAGCCACTTTCGTAGTTTATTTTACATTGGCTAGGGTTTTACAGTTTAGAAAGAGTTTAGCTTTATTTAGTTGGATTTATCTAAAACACTCTTTACGCCGAGGTCTATTAGCTCGGGTCAATCGTATGGCCGCGGTGGCTGGCACGAAATTGACCAACCCTATAATAGCATAGCTTAGTTAAACTTTCGTTTATAGCTAAATATTAGTCACTGCTGTTTCCCGTGGGGGTGTGGCTAAGCAAAGTGTCTTGAGCTGCATTAAGCGTGCTTGATACTTACTCCTTTTAATCATAGTGATTTGTAGGGTGTCTTCACCGGGGCGGGGATGCTTGCATGTGTAATCTTGCTAGAAGTTAATAGAAAGGCCGGGACCAAACCTATTTGTTTATGGGATTTGTGGGTCCATCTAGGCATTTTCAGTGTCTCGCTTTGGGTAAATTAAGCTACATAAAC